TTTGACTTTAAGGAGACATGCTATAACAATAGCCCAGTTTCTGAAACTTCTGATCTGGATGGGAATCAAGAAAATGCGAAGTTAGAAATACTCAAAAACAAAGAAAACGAAGCAATTTTCTTCTGGTTTGAAAAACCTCTTGTGACCCGTCTTTTCGACTATAAGCGATGGAATCGTCCATTGCGGTATATAAAAAATGATCAATTTGAAAAAGCTATAAGAAATGAAACGTCACAATATATTTTTTACACATGTCGAAGTGATGGCAACCAAAGAATAGCTTTTACGTATCCATCCAGTTTGTCAACTTTTTTGGAAATGATACAAAGAAAAATGACTTTGTACACAAATACAATGGAAAATCACTTCTCTTATGAACTGTATAATCAATGGGTTCATAGCAAAGACCAAAAAGGAAAGAATCTAAGCAATGAATTTCTAAGTAGACTACAGGCTATAGACAAGGGATCTCTTCCTATGTATGTAATAAAGAAAAGGACGAAATTATGTAATAATAAGATAAAGAAAACATACTTGCCGAAAAAATATGATCCTCTCTTGACTGGTCCCTATCGTGGAACAATTGCCTTTTTGTTTTCACCCTCCATCGAAAATTACATGGGAATTCTTTGGATAAATAAGATCCATGGTATGCTTTTTACTACTAATACTGATTATGTAGAATTTGATCAAAAAATGGATATGTATGCGTTTGATAGAAAATCATTATCAACAGAAATAGAACCTTTTTTTAACTTTATTAGTAAATTTAATACAGAATCACCATCGTATTTAAATATGAAAAGACTTTCTTTATTTCTAGAAAAAAAAAAAAATTATTCAAAAGATAAATCAAAATTTTTAAAATTTTTATTCAATGCAGTTCTAACTGATACCAACGATCAGACAATTAGAAAAAAATATCTTGGAGTAAGCATAAAAGAAATAAGAAAAAAAATACCTCGATGGTCATATAAATTAATCAACGATTTAGAACACGAACAAAAAGCAAATGAGGAAGGCCTGGCAGAGGATCCTCAGATTCGTTCAAGAAAAGCTAAACTTATAATAATTTTTAATGATAATCAGCAGAATACCGATAATACCCTCGATATTTATAATTCTAATCAAACAGAGGAAGTAACTTTAGTACGTTATTCTGAACAATCCGATTTTCGTCGAGAGATAATAAAAGGCTCGATGCGCGCTCAACGACGGAAAATGGTTATTTCAAAACAGGTTCAAGCGAATGCCCATTCCCCCCTTTTCATGGACAGAATAGAAAGCCCTCTCTTTTTTGCGTTTGATATCTCCAAACTGATAAAATTTCTTTTTATAACTAGGATGGGTAAAAAGACAGAATTTAAAATTTCGGATTATGTGGAGGAAGCGAAAAAAAAAAAAGATAAACTAAGAGTGGACAAAAGTTACAAGCACAAAATGCAAGAAAAATCGCAGATCGAAACAGCAGAAATTTGGGATACTATTCTATTGGGTCAAGTAATAAGAAGTTCAATATTACTAACACAAGCAATCCTTCGAAAATATATTCTACTACCTTCTTTTATAATAGCTAAAAATCTTGGTCGTCTGCTATTATTTGACTTTCCAGAATGGTCTGAGGATTTAACGGATTGGAAGAAGGAAAGACATGTTAAATGCACCTATAACGGTGTTCAATTAGCAGACAACGAATTTCCAACAAACTGGTTAACAGAGGGTATTCAAATAAAGATACTCTTTCCTTTCCGTCTGAAACCTTGGCACCGATCTAATCCAGACTCTCCTTATAGAGAAAAAAAAAAACAAAAATATGATTTTTGTTTTTTAACTGTTTGGGGGATGGAAACCGACCTCCCTTTTTGCTCTCCCCGAAAACGATCCTCCTTTTTTGCACCTATTTTAAAAGAACTTGGAAAAATGCTTCTAAAAAGGAAGTCAAATTGTTTTCCTATTCTAAGAAGATTAAACGAACGAACAAATTTCTCTCTAAGAGTCTCAACAACAATTAAAAAAAGCATTCTCCTTATCAAAAAAATAAAAAAAGAATTAGCAAAAATAAACCCAAAGCTATTATTTGGATTAGGAGAAGTATATGAGTTGCGTGAAACTAAAAAAGAAAAAGATTTTTTAATCAGTAATAGTATTATTTATAAACCATCCAGTAAAATAAAATCTATTGATTGGAGAAGTTATTCACTGCCAGAAAAAAAAACAAAAGAGCTGACTGATAGAACAAGCCTAATCATAACTCAAATAAACAAACTTATAAAAGAAAAAAACATTAGTTTGAACAAAAAAAGTAATGATGCTAACAGATTAGAATCCTATATATTTTTTTTTCAGGTGTTAAAAAGAATAAAGATTAGATTAATCCGTAAATCACATTTTTTTATAAAATTTTTCTTTCAAAGGATATACTTCTTAGGTATGATTAATATTCTTCGGATCGACACACAAGTTTTTCTTGAATCAACAACAAAAAAAGTTAAAAAATACATTTACACTATTTATATTAAAGCAAATCCCGAAAGAATTGAGAAAAAAATTCACTTTATAAATTCACTTTCTAATAGTAATATTAATAAATATTCAAAGAACTTACCTTCTTTGTCACAAGCGTATGTATTTTACAAATTATCAAAAACCCACGTTATTAACTTAAGATCTGTTCTTCAATATCACGGAACACCTGTTTTAAAGAAAAACGAACTAACGGGATATTTTAGAACACAAGGAATATTGAGTTCCGAATTAAAAAATAAAAAACTTCGTAATTATAGACTGAATCAATGGAAAAATTGGTTACGGGTTCATTATCAATATAATTTATCTAAAATTCAATGGTCTAAATTAGTAGCCCCAAAATGGCAAAATAGAGTTAATAAAGCCCCCCAAAAAGATTTAAACAAATGGTATTCATATGAAAAAGAAACTTATTCTCTATTAAAAAAGAAAAAAGAAAATTTTAAAAGACACTCTGAATATGACCTCTTCTCATCTAAATCTATTAATTATGAAGCTAAGAGGAACTCCTATAGTTATGTATCATCATTACACGTAAACAATACCGAAGAGATTTCTTATAATTACAACATAGATAATAAAAAATTATTTGATGGGCTGGCAATTATACTTATCAAGAATTATCTAGGAAAAGATGCTATTATGGCTAAAAATCCGGATAGAAAATATGCAGATTGGAAAATTATCCATTTTAGTGTTAGAAAGAAGCTCAATAATGAGGCTTGGATCCATAGCACCAGTAATAAACAGACTAGTCACGATCAAAAAGTTGATAAAATGTATAAGAAATATCCTTTTTATCTCACAATTGATGAAGACATCAACCCCTTCAATAAAAAACAATTTGCTTGGATGGGAATGAATGAAGAAATACAAAGCAAGGCCATATCCGATTTTGAACTTTGGTTCTTCCCAGAAGTTATGTTACTTTATAATTCATATAAAATAAAACCCTGGGTCATACCCATAAAATTACTTTTTTTTTTTTTTCAGGGAAATGCACCGATTAGTCCAAATAAAAACATCAATGAAAAAAAATATATTGAAGAAGATTATGCGGGATCAGTCATCAAAAACCATACAAAGAAAAAGCAAAACACAAGCGCTACAGAAACAGAATTCGATTTTTTCCTAAAAAATAATTTGCTTATTAGAAGTGATTATTTTTTTAATCAACAACTAATCAATAATATCAAGGTATATTGTCTCCTGCTTAGACTGAGAAGCCCGCGAAAAGTTTTTATATCCTCTCTCCAACGAGGCGAAATGATTTTCAATATAATGCTGAGTCACAAGGATGTCCATATTCCCGAATTGGTGAAAGGGGGGGGGGTTAGCATCGAACCGGTTCGTCTGTCTGTGAAAACTAATGGAAAATTTATTAGATATCAAAGCATAAGTATTTCATTGGTTCATAAGAATAAAGATCGCATTAATCAAATATATGGTGATAAAAAGAATTTTTATAAATCCCTTACAAGACATCAAAAACTAACTGGAAATAGAGATAAAAACTATTATGCTTTGCTCGTTCCCGAAAATATTTTATCACCTAGACGTCGGAGAGAATTTAGAATTGTAATTTCATTCAATTCAAGAAAAGGGAAGGGTGCGGGTCGAAATCCCATACTTTGGGATGGAAAGAACGTAAAAAACTGTGTTAAATTTTTGGATACAAGTCCAAATCTTGGTATAGATAAAAATAAATTAATAAAATTAAAGTGCTTTCTGTGGCCCACTTATCGAGTAGAAGATTTAGCTTGTATGAATCGCTATTGGTTTGATACCACTAATAGCAGTAGTTTCAGTGTGTTAAGGCTACATATGTATCCACACTATCCACAATTTTAAAATAGACAACGATAAATTTTTGCTAGATATCAGATATCAGGTAACATATCTAATATTTCAAAGCAAACTAATACATACATGTAGTATCTTACATTCCATGATAATTTGATCTATAAATAAAAAAATCAACGGAATTTTTTTTTGAACTCTAACTTTTCTATTCCAATTTGAAATTGGATTCATCAGTGACTCATTTTTTTGAGAAAATTAAAGGTAGATAATTTAATTTAGTCAAATGGTTAGCATTATTCTTATTTATTATTTCTGATCAGTAAAATAAAAAAAATATCTTTAAACAATAAAAGGGGGAGCAATTTACGTTTTATGGTAAAAAATGCATTCATTTCAGTTTTTTTCCAAGAAAAAAAAGAAGAAAACCCGGGGTCTGTTGAATTTCAAGTATTAAGTTTCACTAATAAGATACGACGACTTACTTCACATTTGGAATTGCACAGAAAAGACTATTTATCTCAGAGAGGTTTACGTAAAATTCTGGGAAAACGTCAACGATTACTAGCTTATTTGTCAAAGAAAAATAGAGTACGTTATAAAGAATTAATTGGTCGATTGGAAATTCGTGAGCCAAAAATGCACTAATTTAAATTTTAAAGAACTTTAATTATTTGATTTGTTAGATCTTGAATTTTGATTATTTTCGGCAATTCATGGAAGAATCAATCGGGGAAAAACCTATGAATGTACCAGCTACAAAAAAAGACCTCATGATAGTAAATATGGGTCCTCAGCACCCATCAATGCATGGTGTTCTTCGACTCATCATTACTCTAGATGGTGAAGATGTTATTGACTGTGAACCAATATTGGGTTATTTACACAGAGGAATGGAAAAAATAGCAGAAAACCGAACAATTATACAATATTTGCCTTATGTAACAAGGTGGGATTATTTAGCTACTATGTTCACAGAAGCGATAACCGTAAATGCACCAGAGCAGTTAGGAAATATTCAAGTACCGAAAAGAGCCAGCTATATAAGAGTAATTATGTTGGAGTTGAGTCGTATAGCTTCTCATTTGTTATGGCTCGGCCCTTTTATGGCCGATATTGGGGCACAAACCCCTTTCTTCTATATTTTCAAAGAAAGAGAATTAGTATATGATCTATTCGAAGCTGCCACTGGTATGAGAATGATGCATAATTATTTTCGTATCGGAGGAGTCGCTGTTGATCTACCCCATGGCTGGATAGATAAATGTTTAGATTTCTGTGATTATTTTTTAACAGGGGTTGCTGAATATCAAAACCTTATTACACGAAATCCTATTTTTTTAGACCGAGTTGAGGGAGTAGGGATTATTAGCGAAGAGGAAGCAATAAATTGGGGTTTATCAGGACCAATGCTACGAGCTTCCGGAATAAAGTGGGATCTTCGTAAAGTTGATCATTATGAGTGTTATGACGAATTTAATTGGGAAATCAAATGGCAAAAAGAAGGAGATTCATTAGCTCGTTATTTAGTACGAATCAGCGAAATGACGGAATCTATAAAAATTATTCAACAGGCTCTGGAAGGAATTCCAGGAGGGCCATATGAGAATTTGGAAAAACGATGCTTTGATATAGTAAGGGATCCAAAATGGAATGATTTTGAATATCGATTCATTAGTAAAAAACCTTCGCCCACTTTTGAATTGTCGAAACAAGAACTTTATGCAAGAATCGAAGCACCAAAGGGAGAGTTGGGCATTTTTTTGATAGGAGATCAAAGTGTTTTTCCTTGGCGATGGAAAATACGACCGCCAGGTTTTATCAATTTGCAAATTCTTCCTCAGTTAGTTAAAAGAATGAAATTGGCTGATATTATGACGATACTAGGTAGTATAGATATCATTATGGGAGAAGTTGACCGTTGAAATGATAATTGATAGAACAGAAATACAAGATATCAATTCTTTTTACAGATTGGAGTCTTTAAAGGAGATCTATGGGATCATATGGATGCTTATCCCTATTTTGACTCTTGTATTGGGAATCACAATAGGTGTACTAGTAATTGTGTGGTTAGAAAGAGAACTATCCGCAGGGATACAACAACGTATTGGACCTGAATATGCCGGCCCTTTAGGAATTCTCCAAGCTCTAGCAGATGGGACAAAACTACTTGTTAAAGAAAATATTATTCCATCTAGAGGAGATAGTGGTTTATTCAGTATCGGACCATCGGTAGCGGTCATATCAATTTTACTAAGTTATTCAGTAATTCCTTTTGGTTATCATCTTATCCTAGCTGATCTCAATATCGGGGTTTTTTTATGGATCGCTATTTCAAGTATTGCTCCTATTGGACTTCTTATATCAGGATATGGATCAAATAATAAATATTCCTTTTTAGGTGGTTTACGAGCAGCTGCTCAATCCATTAGTTATGAAATACCATTAACTCTATGTGTGTTATCAATATCTCTACGTGTGATTCGTTGAGACATAAACTTTTTACTATTTCCGTTCTTTCGCGGAAAGCGTCGAATAGATAGTCTCCGTTTTTTGTTCATCGTTAGTGTTGATGAACTAAATCAGATAGTTCTATGAGTGAAAAAAAACAGCTTATAAGTTCGCAGTAAGAAGTCGAGCCTCATTTCCTCTGTACCAGGATTAAGCAAAAGTCAATATAAGCAGTAGAGACTGTTTACCCCAAGATTGGTTGGTTGGGCATCATGGCTTGAAGCGGGTTCACAAGATCAACTGTATGGGGTTTTCATTAGCGTTTGGCTATATTACCCGACTACCATAACAGGCGATTGGGCAAAAATGAGTGGATGGTTAGAAACACCAAATTACACAAGGGATTAGAAATAGAGATTATATAAATTATACAAAGGGCCGTTTCCACATAAAAGGAAGACTAATTGGGGCTTTACGTTAGTAGAAATGATCAGGTAGTACTCCCCATGATTCCGATCCAGAGTATGCTCCTATCCACCGATTAAAGAAATTACTATCAAGAACGAAATAATCCTTTACTTTTTTTGAATCCACTATCTATGAATATTTATGAAGGAGTATTTTATTGAAGGTTTAAGTTATTACTCAAAAAAACATTATAAATTATTAAAGGATGAGATCAATTCAGAAGTACTTTTTTTATTATAGCAAACAGAATTCCATTGGTCTAATTCGGGATCTCTCAATAGATTTTTACTCGATCTAGAACATATCGCCATAAAGAATGCCGATCCGGTCCTTAGATTTCTTTGTGGTCCTGGAGGAGCCGTATGAGGTGAAAATCTCATGTACGGTTCTGTAATAGCGATGGGAACAGTGATGTTATCACCGACTATAATTATCTAACAGTTCAAGTACAGTTGATATAGTTGAGGCACAGGCAAAATATGGGTTTTGGGGATGGAATTTGTGGCGTCAACCTATCGGGTTTATCATTTTTATAATTTCCTCCCTAGCAGAATGTGAGAGATTACCCTTTGACTTACCAGAAGCAGAGGAAGAATTAGTAGCGGGTTATCAAACTGAATATTCAGGTATAAAATTTGGTTTATTTTATGTTGCTTCTTATCTAAATCTACTAGTTTCTTCATTGTTTGTAACAGTTCTTTACTTGGGTGGGTGGAATCTCTCTATTCCGTACATGTTTATTCCTGAACTATTTGAAATAAATAAAGTAGGTGGCGTCTTTGGAACCACAATTTTTCTCTTTATTACATTAGCTAAAACATATTTGTTCTTGTTTATTCCTATCACAACAAGATGGACTTTACCGAGGTTAAGAATGGACCAATTATTAAACCTTGGATGGAAATTTCTTTTACCTATTTCTCTAGGTAATCTATTATTAACAACTTCTTCCCAACTCCTTGCACTGTAAATATACTATCACGACCTGTCCCAAACAAGAGAAAAAAAAATTCTAGATATTCACGATATGTTCCCTATGGTAACCGGTTTCATGAATTATGGTCAACAAACAGTCCGAGCTGCAAGGTACATTGGTCAAAGTTTTATGATTACCTTATCGCACGCAAATCGTTTACCTGTAACTATTCAATATCCTTATGAAAAATTAATCACATCGGAACGTTTCCGCGGTCGAATCCACTTTGAATTTGATAAATGCATTGCTTGTGAAGTATGTGTTCGTGTATGTCCTATAGATTTACCTGTTGTGGATTGGAAATTGGAAACGAATATTAGAAAGAAACGATTGCTTAATTACAGTATTGATTTCGGAATCTGTATTTTTTGTGGTAATTGCGTTGAGTATTGTCCAACAAATTGTTTATCAATGACTGAAGAATATGAACTTTCTACTTATGATCGTCACGAATTGAATTATAATCAAATAGCTTTGGGTCGTTTACCAATGCCAGTAATTGACGATTACACAATTCGAACAATTTTGAATTCGCCTCAAAGAAAAAATGCGTCAACCCCATGATTTGCAAATTTTAATTTTATTTTTCCGTGGTCAATAACTACAATAGAAATCCCAACTATAAATTAGTTGATGAGAATCGAGGCGTCATTTGGAGTTAAAATCGAGTGATATATCATCTATCAGTAATTTTTTTAACATATATAGCTTGTTCAAACTCCCATTTTAAATTTATTATTCTGATAAAAAACGAGATTGATTCAATTATTGGATACACATCAATCCACACTCATTAGAATTTCTTAGCATTTAGAATTAAATTCATAAAAACATATCATAAAAAAATAGGGTCCATTTCCTGGTCAGGTCAATAAGATCATGAAAGATTTTTTATTTATTTCTTATTTTACATAAAATGGATTTACCCGGACCAATACATGATTTTCTTTTAGTCTTTCTAGGATTGGTTCTTATATTAGGAGGTTTAGGGGTGGTATTACTTACTAATACAATTTATTCTGCCTTTTCATTGGGATTGGTTCTTGTTTGTATATCTTTATTATATATTTCATCAAACTCCCATTTTATAGCTGCCGCACAGCTCCTTATTTACGTGGGAGCTATAAATGTTTTAATCATATTTGCTGTGATGTTTATGAATGGTTCAGCATCGTACAACGATTTTACTCTTTGGACCGTTGGGGATGGGGTTACTGCGATGGTTTGTGCAAGTATTTTTGCTTCACTAATTACTATTATTACAGATACGTCATGGTACGGTATTATTTGGACTACAAGATCAAACCAGATTATAGAACAAGATTTTTTAAGTAATAGTCAACAAATTGGGATTCATTTATCAACAGATTTTTTCCTTCCGTTTGAACTTATTTCCATAATTCTTTTAGTTGCTTTGATAGGTGCAATTGCTATGGCTCGTCAGTAATAAATCGTTAGAACTAGCATAGTAATCAAAATAAAACGTTGTTGCGTGTTTCAATTCTATCAAAATAGAAAATTTTTTGCCAATATATTATAACAATAAACTCTATTTATTTGATTTCTTTGTTCCACACTTGTTAGTTGCGTACTGTTTATATTCTAGTTAATAGAATCGGTTGAATTCTTGTTCATCTTGAAATGCATTTGATAAGGAGTTGATCAATGATGCTCGAACATGTACTTATTTTGAGTGCCTATTTATTTTCTATAGGTATATATGGATTGATCACGAGTCGAAATATGGTTAGAGCCCTTATGTGTCTTGAACTTATA